GCTAGCGTAGCTTAATTAAAGCATGACACTGAAGATGTTAAGATGAGCCCTAGAAAGCTCCGCAGGCACAAAGGTTTGGTCCTGACTTTATTATCAACTTTAGCTAAACTTACACATGCAAGTATCCGCACCCCTGTGAGAATGCCCTACAGTTCCCTGCTTGGGAACAAGGAGCTGGTATCAGGCACAACCCCTCCCTAAGCCCATGACACCTTGCTTAGCCACACCCTCAAGGGAACTCAGCAGTGATAGACATTAAGCCATAAGTGAAAACTTGACTTAGTTAAAGCTAAGAGGGTCGGTAAAACTCGTGCCAGCCACCGCGGTTATACGAGAGACCCGAGTTGTTAGACACCGGCGTAAAGAGTGGTTAAGATTGACTCAAAACTAAAGCCGAACGCCCTCAGAGCTGTTATACGCACCCGAGGGTAAGAAGCCCAACCACGAAAGTGGCTTTACTCTATCCGAATCCACGAAAGCTATGATACAAACTGGGATTAGATACCCCACTATGCCTAGCCATAAACATTGATGGTAAACTACACCTACTATCCGCCTGGGGACTACGAGCATCAGCTTGAAACCCAAAGGACTTGGCGGTGCTTTAGATCCACCTAGAGGAGCCTGTTCTAGAACCGATTACCCCCGTTCAACCTCACCTTTCCTTGTTTTTTCCGCCTATATACCACCGTCGTCAGCTTACCCTATGAAGGACTCATAGTAAGCAAGATTGGCACAGCCCAAAACGTCAGGTCGAGGTGTAGCGTATGGAAAGGGAAGAAATGGGCTACATTCCCTAATACAGTGAAATACGAACGATAAACTGAAATACGTATCTGAAGGAGGATTTAGCAGTAAGCAGAAAATAGAGCGTTCCGCTGAAATCGGCCCTGAAGCGCGCACACACCGCCCGTCACTCTCCCCAAGCTTAATAACCCTTAGTTCCTAAAACCTAAAAACTGCAAAGGGGAGGCAAGTCGTAACATGGTAAGTGTACCGGAAGGTGCACTTGGAAAAATCAGAGTATAGCTAAGACAGAAAAGCATCTCCCTTACACCGAGAAGTCATCCGTGCAAATCGGATTACCCTGACGCCCAACAGCTAGCCCCTCCAGCCAAAACCAACAACCCCACATAAATACCCCCTAACACCCTTAACCCACCCCAAACAAACCATTTTTCCCCCTTAGTATAGGCGATAGAAAAGGAACTGAGGAGCAACAGAAAAAGTACCGTAAGGGAAAGCTGAAAGAGAAATGAAACAACCCAGTAAAGCACATAAAAGCAGAGACTAACCCTCGTACCTTTTGCATCATGACTTAGCCAGTAACCCCCAAGCAAAGAGTACTTTAGTTTGGCACCCCGAAACTACGCGAGCTACTCCAAGTCAGCCTATTAATAGGGCAAACCCGTCTCTGTGGCAAAAGAGTGGGAAGAACTTTGAGTAGAGGTGACAGACCTACCGAGCCTAGTTATAGCTGGTTGCCTGGGAATTGGATAGAAGTTCAGCCTCCCGGCTTCTTTTCTCACCCCCAGTTTTCACCCCCTTCTGACACAAAGAAACCGAGAGAGTTAGTCAAAGGGGGTACAGCCCCTTTGATACAAGACACAACTTTCTTAGGAGGGTAAAGATCATAATTATCCTAAAGGCAGTATGTTTTAGTGGGCCTAAAAGCAGCCACCCTAATAGAAAGCGTTAAAGCTCAGACATAGCCTCCCCCCTTCCCATTCTGATAACTTAATCTTAACCCCCTCTACCTACCAGGCCGTCCCATGCAAACATTGGAGCGACCATGCTAACATGAGTAATAAGAGAACCCGACTTCTCTCCTTGCACACGCATACATCGGAACGGACCTCCCACCGAACCTTAACCGGCCCCAAACAAAGAGGGCATTGAATAACAGACCAAACAACCAGAAAACCCCCCAATTACATAACCGTTAACCCCACACTGGTGTGCACCCAAGGAAAGACCAAAAGAAAAAGAAGGAACTCGGCAAACACATGAAGCCTCGCCTGTTTACCAAAAACATCGCCTCTTGCAAAATCAATGAATAAGAGGTCCCGCCTGCCCTGTGACTATAAGTTTAACGGCCGCGGTATTTTGACCGTGCGAAGGTAGCGCAATCACTTGTCTTTTAAATGGAGACCTGTATGAATGGCATAACGAGGGCTTAGCTGTCTCCTTTTTCAAGTCAATGAAATTGATCTCCCCGTGCAGAAGCGGGGATACACACATAAGACGAGAAGACCCTATGGAGCTTTAGACACCAAGACAGACCATGTTAAACACCCCAGAACAAAGGGCCAAACCAAATGATCCCTGCCCTGATGTCTTTGGTTGGGGCGACCGCGGGGAAACACAAAACCCCCACGTGGAACGAGAGTACTTCCTCTCACAACCAAGAGCTCCCGCTCTAATAAACAGAAATTCTGACCAATAAGATCCGGCAAAGCCGATCAACGGACCGAGTTACCCTAGGGATAACAGCGCAATCCCCTTTTAGAGGCCATATCGACAAGGGGGTTTACGACCTCGATGTTGGATCAGGACATCCTAATGGTGCAGCCGCTATTAAGGGTTCGTTTGTTCAACGATTAAAGTCCTACGTGATCTGAGTTCAGACCGGAGTAATCCAGGGTAGTTTCTATCTATGAATTGATCTTTTCTAGTACGAAAGGACCGAAAAGAAAAGGCCCCTGCCTCATGTACGCCTTACCCCCACCTAATGAAAACAAATAAAGTAGGCAAAAGGGCATAACCCACCATGCCTTAGAGAATGGCATGTTAAGGTGGCAGAGCCCGGTTACTGCAAAAGACCTAAGCCCTTTCCACAGAGGTTCAAGTCCTCTCCTTAACTATGATTTCAACACTCATTACGCACATCATTAACCCTCTGGCTTTCATTGTCCCAGTTCTCCTAGCTGTTGCTTTCCTAACCCTAATTGAACGAAAAGTCCTTGGCTACATGCAGCTACGAAAAGGACCAAATATTGTAGGCCCCTACGGACTTCTCCAACCCATTGCCGACGGAGTTAAACTATTTATTAAAGAGCCTGTACGACCCTCAACTTCCTCACCTCTTTTATTCCTACTAACCCCAATACTAGCCCTTACATTGGCCCTTACCCTCTGAGCACCCATACCCCTCCCCTACCCCGTAATTGACCTAAACCTGGGAATTTTATTTATTCTTGCCTTATCCAGCCTGGCAGTCTACTCAATCTTAGGATCAGGATGAGCATCAAATTCAAAATATGCCCTCATCGGGGCCCTTCGAGCCGTCGCCCAAACCATCTCCTATGAAGTTAGCCTAGGCCTAATTCTTCTTAACGCTATCATCTTCACCGGAGGCTTTACCCTCCAAACCTTTAACGTTGCCCAAGAAAGCGTCTGACTTATTCTGCCAGCCTGACCCCTCGCTGCAATATGATATATTTCTACCCTGGCAGAAACCAACCGAGCCCCCTTCGATCTCACAGAAGGTGAATCCGAACTAGTCTCAGGCTTCAACGTAGAGTACGCAGGAGGCCCTTTTGCACTATTTTTCCTAGCAGAATACGCCAACATCCTCCTCATAAACACACTCTCCGCCACTCTTTTCCTTGGAGCCTCCCACATCCCCACCTTACCAGAACTTACAGCCATCAACCTAATAACTAAAGCAGCTCTCCTTTCAATCGTCTTCCTCTGAGTACGAGCCTCCTACCCCCGATTCCGATACGACCAGCTCATGCATTTAATCTGAAAAAATTTCCTTCCCCTCACTCTTGCATTAGTAATTTGACACCTCGCACTCCCGATTGCATTTGCAGGACTACCGCCCCAACTATAGCCCGGAGCTGTGCCTGAAGAAAAGGGCCACTTTGATAGAGTGAATCATGAGGGTTAAAGTCCCTCCAACTCCTTAGAAAGAAGGGATTTGAACCCTACCTGGAGAGATCAAAACTCTCAGTGCTTCCACTACACCACTTCCTAGTAAAGTCAGCTAATTAAGCTTTTGGGCCCATACCCCAAACATGTTGGTTAAACTCCTTCCTTTACTAATGAACCCCTACATCTTAGCCACCCTTCTATTCGGTTTAGGCCTAGGAACAACAATCACATTCGCAAGCTCACATTGACTCCTCGCTTGAATGGGGCTTGAAATAAACACCCTCGCTATCATTCCCCTTATAGCCCAACACCACCACCCACGAGCAGTCGAAGCCACCACCAAATACTTTCTTACCCAGGCCACTGCCGCCGCCATACTACTTTTTGCAAGCACAACTAACGCATGACTTACAGGACAATGAGACATCCACCAAATATCCCACCCCCTTCCTATCACTATAATTACGGTCGCCCTCGCTCTTAAAATTGGACTCGCCCCCACACACTCATGACTGCCAGAAGTCCTTCAAGGGCTGGACCTAACCACCGGACTCATCCTCTCAACCTGACAGAAACTAGCCCCCTTCGCCCTCCTCCTACAAATTCAACCTACCAACTCCTCCCTTCTAATCATTCTAGGCCTTATATCTACCCTTATTGGAGGATGAGGAGGACTAAACCAAACACAACTACGAAAAATCCTCGCTTACTCCTCAATTGCCCACCTCGGCTGAATAATTCTTGTACTCCAATTCTCCCCCTCCCTCACACTATTAACACTGCTCACATACTTCATCATAACATTCTCAACATTCCTTGTATTCAAATTAAACAAAGCAACCAATATTAACACCCTTGCTATCTCATGAACTAAAGCTCCAGCACTAACCTCCCTAACCCCCCTTGTCCTGCTATCCTTAGGAGGCCTCCCTCCCCTAACTGGTTTTATGCCAAAATGACTTATCCTCCAAGAACTAGCTAAACAAGACCTGGCCCCCACAGCTACACTAGCCGCACTAACAGCCCTTTTAAGCCTGTACTTTTATCTCCGCCTAACATATGCAATAACCTTGACTATTTCCCCTAACAGCCTTTCAGGGACAACTCCTTGACGCCTCCCCACAACACAACTAACACTTCCCCTCGCCGTCTCCACAATGGCCACTGTTTCTCTCCTCCCCTTAACACCCGCTATAATGGCCCTACTAACCCTCTAAGAGACTTAGGCTAACATCCAGACCAAGGGCCTTCAAAGCCCTCAGTGGGAGTGAGAATCTCCCAGTCCCTGTAAGACTTGCGGGACATTACCCCACATCTCCTGCATGCAAAACAGACACTTTAATTAAGCTAAAGCCTTACTAGATAGGCAGGCCTCGATCCTGCAAACTCTTAGTTAACAGCTAAGCGCTCAAACCAGCGAGCATCCATCTACCTTTCCCCCGCCTAACAAAGGACTAATAGGCGGGGGAAAGCCCCGGTAGACGACTAATCTACTTCTTTAGATTTGCAATCTAATATGTAAAAACACCTCAGAGCTTGGTAAGAAGAGGACTCAAACCTCTGTTTATGGGGCTACAATCCACCGCTTAAACCTCAGCCATCCTACCTGTGGCAATCACACGTTGATTTTTCTCGACCAATCACAAAGACATCGGCACCCTTTATCTAGTATTTGGTGCTTGAGCCGGAATAGTCGGCACGGCCCTAAGCCTGCTCATCCGAGCAGAACTAAGCCAACCAGGAGCCCTTCTTGGGGACGACCAGATTTATAATGTAATTGTTACAGCACATGCATTTGTAATAATTTTCTTTATAGTAATGCCAATTATGATTGGAGGGTTCGGAAACTGACTAATCCCCTTAATGATCGGGGCCCCTGATATGGCATTCCCCCGAATAAACAACATGAGCTTTTGACTCCTTCCTCCATCATTTCTTCTACTCCTGGCCTCCTCAGGAGTAGAAGCAGGTGCTGGCACTGGATGGACAGTCTATCCTCCTCTAGCAGGAAACCTCGCGCACGCAGGAGCATCAGTTGATTTAACTATTTTTTCCCTACACCTGGCAGGTGTCTCTTCAATTCTAGGGGCCATTAACTTCATCACCACAATTATCAACATGAAACCCCCAGCTATTTCCCAATATCAAACACCACTATTCGTCTGAGCCGTTCTAATTACCGCTGTACTTCTTCTTCTCTCCCTTCCAGTCCTAGCTGCCGGAATTACAATGCTTCTTACAGATCGAAATCTAAACACCACCTTCTTCGACCCTGCAGGGGGAGGAGATCCCATCCTCTACCAACACCTATTCTGATTCTTTGGCCACCCAGAAGTATATATTTTAATTCTGCCCGGATTTGGGATGATTTCCCATATTGTTGCCTACTACTCTGGTAAAAAAGAACCATTCGGCTATATGGGCATGGTTTGGGCTATAATAGCAATTGGCCTTCTAGGATTTATCGTATGAGCCCACCACATGTTTACAGTGGGCATGGACGTAGACACACGAGCTTACTTCACATCCGCAACTATGATTATTGCCATCCCCACTGGAGTAAAAGTCTTCAGCTGACTTGCAACCCTTCACGGAGGCTCAATTAAATGAGAAACACCCCTACTATGAGCCCTTGGGTTCATTTTCCTCTTTACTGTAGGGGGCCTAACAGGAATTGTCCTAGCCAACTCCTCACTAGACATTGTTCTTCATGACACTTACTACGTAGTAGCCCACTTCCACTATGTTCTGTCAATGGGAGCTGTATTTGCAATTGTTGCCGCCTTCGTTCACTGATTCCCCCTATTTTCAGGCTATACCCTTCATAGCACTTGAACAAAAATCCACTTCGGAGTGATGTTCGTTGGGGTTAACCTAACATTCTTCCCTCAGCATTTCCTAGGCCTAGCCGGAATGCCTCGACGATACTCAGACTACCCAGACGCCTACACTCTTTGAAATACAGTGTCATCTATCGGCTCCCTAATCTCCCTTGTAGCCGTAATCATGTTCCTGTTTATCATTTGAGAAGCATTTGCTGCTAAACGTGAAGTCATGTCAGTTGAGCTGACAATGACTAATGTAGAGTGACTGCACGGCTGCCCTCCCCCCTATCATACATTTGAGGAACCTGCATTCGTTCAAGTTCAATCAAACTAACCGAGAAAGGGAGGAATTGAACCCCCGTAGGCTGGTTTCAAGCCAACCACATAACCACTCTGTCACTTTCTTTATAAGACACTAGTAAAACAGCCATTACTCTGCCTTGTCAAGGCAAAATTGTGGGTTAAAACCCCGCGTGTCTTAAGACTAATGGCACATCCCTCACAACTAGGATTTCAAGATGCAGCTTCACCTGTTATAGAAGAACTTCTTCACTTCCACGACCATGCCTTAATGATCGTCTTCCTAATCAGCACACTAGTACTTTACATTATTGTGGCCATGGTCTCCACCAAATTAACTAACAAGTATATTTTAGACTCCCAAGAAATTGAAATTATCTGAACAATTCTCCCAGCAATTATCCTCATTCTAATTGCCCTCCCCTCACTTCGCATCCTCTACCTGATAGACGAAATTAATGACCCCCATCTCACAATTAAAGCCATGGGCCACCAATGATACTGAAGTTATGAATATACCGACTACGAAGACCTGGGATTCGACTCTTATATGATCCCTACACAAGACTTAACCCCTGGTCAATTCCGCCTTCTAGAAGCCGACCACCGAATAGTAATCCCCGTTGAATCCCCAATTCGAGTTTTAGTTTCGGCTGAAGACGTCCTCCACTCATGAGCTGTTCCTGCCTTAGGTGTAAAAATAGACGCAGTCCCTGGCCGCCTAAACCAAACAGCCTTCATCGCATCCCGACCTGGTGTTTTCTATGGACAATGCTCCGAAATCTGTGGCGCTAACCACAGCTTTATGCCCATTGTAGTTGAAGCAGTCCCACTAGAACACTTTGAAAATTGATCATCTTTAATACTTGAAGACGCCTAGCTAAGAAGCTAAATAGGGCCATAGCGTTAGCCTTTTAAGCTAAAGACTGGTGACTCCCAACCACCCTTAGCTGCATGCCTCAACTCAACCCCGCCCCTTGATTTGCCATTCTAGTCTTCTCATGACTAGTCTTTTTAACTATCCTCCCCCCTAAAGTCATAGCCCATACTTTCCCAAACGAACCCACCCCCCAAAGCACTGAAAAACCTAAAACTGAGCCCTGAACTTGACCATGACACTAAGCTTCTTCGACCAATTTATGAGCCCCTCTTACCTAGGAATCCCCTTAATAGCCCTTGCCCTAAGCCTTCCTTGAACTCTATACCCAACTCCATCCGCACGATGACTAAACAACCGATTATTAACCCTTCAAGGTTGATTTATTAACCGATTTACCCAACAACTCCTCCTACCCCTAAACCCCGGAGGCCACAAATGAGCTCTGCTTCTAACATCCCTAATACTATTCCTTATTACACTCAATATACTAGGGCTCCTCCCCTACACGTTTACTCCAACCACTCAACTATCTCTTAACATAGGACTTGCTGTCCCCCTCTGATTAGCCACAGTCATTATTGGGATGCGAAATCAACCAACCATTGCACTAGGACACCTCCTGCCAGAAGGAACCCCTACTCCTCTAATCCCTGTCCTAATTATCATCGAAACAATTAGTCTATTTATTCGTCCCCTTGCCCTAGGAGTTCGACTCACAGCCAACCTCACAGCTGGCCATCTCCTAATTCAACTAATCGCCACAGCCGCCTTTGTCCTCCTCCCTCTAATGCCAACTGTTGCAATTCTTACAGCTGCCCTCCTTTTCCTCTTAACTCTACTAGAAGTGGCCGTAGCAATGATTCAAGCTTACGTCTTTGTCCTTCTCCTAAGCCTCTACCTACAAGAAAACGTCTAATGGCCCACCAAGCACACGCATACCACATAGTCGACCCCAGTCCTTGACCCCTTACAGGTGCAGTTGCTGCCCTACTAATGACATCAGGTCTCGCAATTTGATTCCACTTCCACTCCACAACATTAATATCCCTTGGAATAGCCCTTCTTCTCTTAACAATGTACCAATGATGGCGAGACATCGTACGAGAGGGGACATTCCAAGGACACCACACACCCCCGGTACAAAAAGGTCTCCGATACGGAATAATCCTCTTTATTACCTCTGAGGTCTTCTTTTTTCTAGGATTCTTCTGAGCCTTCTACCACGCAAGCCTCGCACCCACCCCCGAACTAGGAGGCTGCTGACCACCAACAGGCATCACCCCCTTAGATCCCTTCGAAGTACCCCTCCTAAACACAGCTGTCCTACTTGCATCCGGAGTAACAGTGACCTGAGCCCACCATAGCATTATAGAAGGTGAACGAAAACAGGCAATTCAGTCTCTCTTACTCACGATTCTTCTCGGCTTCTACTTCACCTTCCTCCAAGGAATGGAATACTATGAAGCCCCTTTCACACTCGCCGACGGGGTTTATGGCTCTACCTTCTTCGTAGCAACCGGCTTCCACGGCCTCCACGTCATCATCGGCTCTTCCTTCTTAGCGATCTGCTTACTCCGACAAATCCAGTATCACTTCACGTCTGAACACCACTTTGGATTCGAAGCAGCCGCCTGATACTGACACTTTGTAGACGTTGTCTGATTATTCCTATACATCTCCATCTACTGATGAGGCTCATAATCTTTCTAGTACTAAAGTTAGTATTAGTGACTTCCAATCACCAGGTCTTGGTTAAAATCCAAGGAAAGATAATGAATTTGGTCACAACAATTATTATTATTGCCATTGCACTTTCCACAATCCTCGCTATCGTCTCCTTCTGACTTCCTCAAATAACACCAGATCATGAGAAGCTCTCTCCCTACGAATGCGGCTTTGACCCCCTTGGCTCCGCCCGCCTTCCTTTCTCCCTCCGCTTCTTCCTCGTTGCAATCCTTTTTCTTCTTTTTGACCTAGAAATCGCTCTTCTCCTTCCTCTCCCATGAGGGGACCAACTCTCCTCCCCCCTATTAACCTTCTTTTGAGCCTCAGTTGTCCTAATCCTTCTCACCCTGGGCCTCATCTATGAATGACTCCAAGGGGGCCTCGAATGAGCCGAATAGGTTATTAGTTTAAGAAAAACATTTGATTTCGGCTCAAACAATTGTGGTTAAAGTCCACAGTCACCTAATGACCCCCGTCCACTTCTCCTTCTCCTCAGCTTTTATACTAGGGTTAACAGGGCTGGCATTCCACCGAACCCACCTTCTCTCCGCCCTCCTATGCTTGGAAGGGATAATACTTTCCCTATTTATTGCCCTCTCCCTATGAGCCCTGCAACTAAACACCACTCACTTCTCAGCCTCACCAATGCTTCTCCTAGCATTCTCAGCCTGCGAAGCAAGTGCAGGGCTCGCCCTCTTAGTAGCTACCGCCCGCACCCACGGAACCGACCGCCTCCAAAGCCTAAACCTCTTACAATGCTAAAAATCCTAATCCCCACCCTAATGCTGGCACCAACAACTTGGCTTGTCTCCGCCAAATGACTTTGACCTACAACCCTTCTTCACAGCCTAGTAATTGCACTAGCCAGCCTCACCTGACTAAAAAATCTTTCAGAAACAGGCTGATCCTGCCTTAACCCTTATATAGCAACAGACCCTTTATCCACACCCCTCCTAGTCCTCACTTGCTGACTCCTCCCACTCATGATTCTCGCCAGCCAAAACCACACAGCCCTAGAACCAATCAACCGCCAACGAATATATATTACCCTCCTCACCTCCTTACAAATTTTCCTAATTATAGCCTTTGGCGCTACTGAAATCATTATGTTTTACGTTATATTTGAAGCCACACTTATCCCCACTCTTTTCCTTATTACCCGCTGAGGAAACCAGACTGAGCGACTTAACGCCGGCACCTACTTCTTATTCTATACCCTCGCTGGCTCCCTGCCTCTCCTTGTCGCACTTCTCCTGCTCCAAAACAGCACCGGGACCCTCTCCCTCCTCACACTACAATACGCCAACCCCCTTCAACTCACAACCTACGCAGACAAACTATGATGAGCAGCCTGCTTACTTGCTTTCCTGGTAAACATACCACTCTACGGAGTCCATCTCTGACTCCCTAAAGCCCACGTAGAAGCCCCCGTTGCAGGATCTATGGTCCTTGCTGCCGTCCTTCTAAAGCTAGGAGGCTACGGAATGATACGAATACTAGTAGTGCTAGAACCGCTAACTAAAGAACTAAGCTACCCATTTATTATTCTGGCCCTTTGAGGAGTAATCATGACCGGCTCAATCTGTCTACGACAAACAGACCTGAAATCTCTCATCGCCTACTCCTCCGTAAGCCATATGGGCCTTGTAGTAGGAGGAATTCTAATCCAAACACCCTGAGGCTTTACTGGAGCCCTTATCCTAATAATTGCCCACGGCCTAACATCCTCCGCCCTCTTCTGCCTCGCCAACACTAACTATGAACGTACCCACAGCCGAACTATAGTCCTAGCACGAGGCCTTCAAATAGCCCTCCCCCTGATGACAACCTGATGATTCATTGCTAGCCTAGCTAACCTCGCCCTTCCACCCCTGCCTAACCTCATAGGGGAATTAATAATCATCACATCACTATTCAACTGATCTTGGTGAACCCTTATCCTAACAGGGGCAGGCACCCTTATCACCGCGGGCTACTCCCTCTACATATTCCTCATAACCCAACGAGGCCCACTACCAGCACATATTATTGCCCTTGACCCCTCCCACTCTCGAGAACACCTCCTAATGGCCCTCCACCTGCTCCCGCTAATCCTATTAATTCTGAAGCCCGAGCTAATCTGAGGTTGAACCGCCTGTAGATATAGTTTAACCAAAACATTAGATTGTGATTCTAAAAACAGGGGTTAAAATCCCCTTATCCACCGAGAGAGGCTCGCTAGCAACGAAGACTGCTAATCTTCGCCACCTTGGTTGAACCCCTGGGCTCACTCGTCAGGGCTTCTAAAGGATAACAGCTCATCCGTTGGTCTTAGGAACCAAAAACTCTTGGTGCAAATCCAAGTAGCAGCTATGCATCCCACCTCCCTAATAATGACTTCTAGCCTAATCATTATTTTTGCACTATTAATCTACCCTGTGCTTACCACCCTTAACCCCCTTCCTCGAGAAGCTAACTGAGCCCTCTCCCAAGTAAAAACAGCAGTTAAACTAGCCTTCTTCGTTAGCCTCCTCCCTTTATTCCTTTTCCTCAACGAAGGCGCAGAAACAATCATCACCAACTGAACCTGAATAAATACCCTAACCTTTGATGTCAATATTAGCTTTAAATTCGACCACTACTCTATCATCTTCACCCCAATCGCCCTGTACGTCACCTGATCCATCCTAGAATTCGCATCCTGATATATACATGCAGACCCGTTCATAAACCGCTTCTTCAAGTACCTTCTTGTTTTCCTCATCGCCATGATTATCCTCGTCACTGCCAATAACATATTCCAAATCTTCATCGGATGAGAAGGGGTAGGCATTATGTCTTTCCTCCTAATCGGTTGATGATACGGCCGAGCTGATGCTAACACAGCTGCCCTCCAAGCAGTCCTATACAACCGAGTCGGAGATATTGGCCTAATCTTTGCCATGGCATGAATAGCAACAAATCTTAACTCCTGAGAAATACAACAAATATTTGCAGCAGCTAAAAATATAGATCTCACCTTTCCCCTCTTAGGGCTAATCCTCGCAGCCACTGGAAAATCAGCTCAATTCGGACTCCACCCCTGGCTTCCTTCTGCCATGGAAGGCCCTACGCCGGTCTCTGCCCTACTGCACTCAAGCACTATGGTCGTTGCCGGAATTTTCCTCTTAGTCCGTATGAGCCCCCTCATAGAAAACAACCAAACTGCCTTAACAACTTGTCTTTGCTTGGGGGCCCTCACCACCCTATTCACTGCCACCTGCGCCCTTACCCAAAATGACATTAAAAAAATCGTAGCCTTTTCCACCTCAAGCCAACTGGGCCTAATAATAGTGACCATCGGACTTAATCAACCCCAACTTGCCTTCCTACACATCTGCACCCACGCCTTCTTCAAAGCAATACTCTTCCTCTGCTCTGGCTCAATCATCCACAGTCTCAATGACGAACAAGACATCCGCAAAATAGGAGGCATGCATCACCTCACCCCATTCACATCTTCATGCTTAACCCTTGGAAGCCTGGCCCTTACAGGCACTCCCTTCCTGGCAGGCTTCTTCTCCAAAGACGCCATCATCGAAGCCCTAAACACATCTTACCTCAACGCCTGAGCCCTCGCCCTTACACTTCTAGCCACCTCATTCACAGCCATCTACAGTCTTCGTGTAGTCTTCTTCGTCGCCATGGGCCACCCCCGATTTAACTCACTCTCCCCAATCAACGAAAACAACCCCGCAGTAATTAACCCTATTAAACGATTGGCCTGAGGAAGTATCATTGCCGGATTACTTATTACCTCTAACATCCTTCCTCTAAAAACCCCTGTAATATCTATACCTCCTCTACTAAAACTAGCTGCCCTAACAGTTACTATCATTGGCCTACTCCTTGCATTAGAACTAGCCTCACTAACAAGCAAACAATTCAAACCCACACCCCTATCCGCCCCCCACCATTTCTCAAACATGCTTGGATTCTTCCCAGCGATTATTCACCGCTTTACCCCAAAACTCAACCTAACCCTAGGTCAAGCAATTGCAAGTCAAATAGTTGACCAAACCTGGTTAGAAAAATCAGGCCCCAAAGCAGTTGCTTCCCTTAATATCCCCCTTGTCACAACAACAAGCAACACTCAGCAAGGAATGATCAAAACCTACCTAACACTGTTCCTCCTAACTTTCACCCTCGCAACACTAGTCTTCATCCTTTAAACCGCTCGAAGCGTCCCCCGACTAAGTCCTCGTGTAAGCTCCAGCACAACAAACAAAGTAAGCAAAAGAACTCAAGCACTAATTACCAACATTCCACCCCCTAACGAATACATTAGTGCCACCCCTCCAATATCCCCACGAAGCACAGAGAAATCACCCAGCTCATCAACTGAGATTCAAGAGGACTCGTATCACCCCCCTCAAAAGAGCCCAGATACTAAAGCCACCCCCACCACATACATTACCATATACGCCGCAACAGGTCGACTACCCCAGCTCTCAGGATAAGGCTCAGCAGCCAACGCCGCCGAATACGCAAACACAACTAACATTCCCCCCAAGTAGATCAGGAACAACACCAGAGACAAAAAAGAGCCCCCGTGCCCAACCAACACACCACACCCTAACCCTGCTACTACAACCAACCCTAAAGCAGCAAAGTAAGGAGAAGGGTTAGAAGCAACCGCTACTAACCCTAGAACTAGCCCAAATAAAAACAAAGACATAATATAAGTCATAATTCCTGCCAGGACTCTAACCAGGACTAATGGCTTGAAAAACCACCGTTGTTATTCAACTACAAGAACCTCCTAATGGCAAGCCTACGCAAAACCCACCCACTACTAAAAATTGCTAACGACGCACTAGTTGACCTTCCCGCACCCTCCAATATTTCAGTATGATGAAACTTTGGCTCCTTACTTGGCCTTTGCTTAATTGCCCAAATTCTAACAGGACTCTTCCTTGCTATACATTACACCTCCGACATCTCAATGGCCTTCTCATCTGTAGCACACATCTGCCGAGACGTAAACTACGGATGACTAATCCGCAACCTTCATGCCAACGGCGCTTCTTTCTTCTTCATCTGCATTTACCTTCACATCGGCCGAGGCCTCTACTACGGCTCCTACCTGTACAAAGAAACATGAAACATCGGAGTTGTCCTTCTCCTTTTGGTAATAGCAACAGCCTTCGTAGGCTACGTCCTCCCCTGAGGACAAATGTCATTCTGAGGGGCCACCGTAATTACCAACCTACTCTCCGCCATCCCATATGTTGGTAACACCCTCGTTCAATGAATCTGAGGGGGCTTTTCAGTTGATAATGCCACCCTCACACGGTTCTTTGCTTTCCACTTCCTCCTCCCATTTATCATTGCAGCTGTCACTATACTTCACCTGCTATTCCTACATGAAACAGGATCAAACAACCCTCTCGGCCTAAACTCAGACGTAGATAAAATCTCATTCCACCCCTACTTCTCCTACAAAGACCTACTAGGCTTTGTAGTGGTCCTTATTGCACTAACCTCCTTAGCACTTTTCTCACCTAACCTCTTAGGTGACCCAGACAACTTCACCCCTGCCAACCCGCTAGTCACACCCCCTCACATCAAGCCTGAATGATACTTCCTATTTGCATACGCCATTCTACGCTCAATCCCTAACAAACTGGGCGGAGTACTAGCCTTACTTGCCTCAATCCTTGTACTCATGGTCGTACCAATCCTGCACACCTCTAAACAACGAGGCCTGACATTCCGACCTGTCACTCAATTCCTCTTCTGAACCCTGATCGCAAACGTCGCCATCCTCACATGAATTGGCGGAATACCTGTCGAACACCCTTTTATCATCATCGGCCAAATCGCCTCCGTCCTATACTTCTCACTATTCCTAATCTTTGCTCCACTAGCAGGGTGGTTAGAGAACAAAGCCCTCGGATGACTCTGCATTAGTAGCTCAGCTTCAGAGCGCCGGTCTTGTAAACCGGACGTCAGGGGTTAGAATCCCCTCTACTGCTCAAAGAGAAGGGATTTTAACCCTCACCACTAACTCCCAAAGCTAGTATTCTAAACTAAACTACTCTTTGCTTTGTACATATATGTACTTACACCATGAATTTATATTGACCATTAATATAAATGCTATCATAGGACATGCTACGCTTATTGATCAAATATATAAAATATTAACCATTCATACAACACCATATATAATAAAGACTTACTAAAAGCAAAATAATTATTAATCTGATAGTAATTAATCTAGGTAATAAACGAAACTTATATATCTAAACGATTAATTCATCCGTCAAGATATAACAGGACTCAACATCCCGTCAACTCTCACAAATTTAATGTAGTAAGAACCGACCATCAGTTGATTGCTTAATGCATACTCTTATTGAAGGTGAGGGACAAAAATCGTGGGGGTTTCACTCAGTGAACTATTCCTGGCATTTGGTTCCTATTTCAGGAACATTAATTGATGTTATTCCTCACACTTTCATCGACGCTTGCATAAGTTAATGGTGGTAATACATACTCCTCGTTACCCACCATGCCGGGCGTTCTTTCTAGAGGGTGGGGGGTTTCCTTTTTTAGGTTTCCTTTCACTTGACATTTCACAGTGCATAACGTCAACAACCAATAAGGTTGAACATTTTTTCTTGCCTTACGAGAAGATGTTCCATGGTGAAAAGATATTACACAAGAATTGCATATTAGGATATCATGAGCATAAGTAGTGTATAATTACTCCTAAGATACCTAAGATACCCCTGGGGTTTATTCGCGTAAAACCCCCCTACCCCCCTATACTCCTGAGATCACTAACAATCCTGAAAACCCCCCGTAAACAGGAAAACCTCAAGTAATATATTTTAAGTCCAAAATGCATCTATTTACATTATTTAAATAATGCATGC